TATTGAGGAGTTTCTGAAACGAGAATTCTCATAGATGATACGAAAAGCAATGTACTAAAAGCAGGAAAGTAGCAGTTCTGGGAAATCTAGAGAGAGCTATTCTAGATAGAGGGCTCCGGGGCACGAGTTGTAAAGAACTAGTTCTGGTAGTTCAGCTCACCCGAGGCAACTAAACTAAATAGGTCTAGCTGGGGTCTCTATCTTCGGGTTCAGGACGCATAGACGGAGCGAGTCTGCTTCGGTAGCGTGGGATGGCATAAGGAGATTGAGTCTCACTCTTTTTTGAAATAGAATTACGGAATCAATACGTTAGAACGTTTTCCGATAGAGCGGAAAGCAAAGTAACCTATTTTAGGATCAGATCAAATCTGGAACAAGAAGCAAGCTTCCTTGGAGAAAGGTTTTTCTATGATAGGTATCTATTAATTGTCAAAGAATTCAGATTAGATGATTGATGTCTGTTTAAATTCTTTCTTTGATTTGCAAAAGTAGTAAGTCTACTCTTCTTCCCCCTCTCCTCAGATGTCTACAACAGGAATTGACAGACCGCACTCAGAGACCATTTGGAAAGAATAGCAGCACTCCCCAAACTCTATAGGTTGCGTTAGCTATACGAGCGAATTGGCTGTTTCGAGCACGTAGCAATGCGAGATAGAAGATTGAGCTTGCATGCAATAGCTATAGGTTAGTGAAAGTAGGCACGAGTGGAGGGCACTAGTAGCCTTATCACGTCAGGTAGCTTGCTATCCGAACAACTACGATATACGCCGCTTCGCTACAACTACGCCTATCGGCTTACGGCCAAGACCACTTTCAGATAGAGAGTCATGGGCTTCTATCAAGTACTGGAGGCAAGCTCGTCAACTAGTACATAGCCATAGCATAGCTATGATGAGTCCAAGGTTTACGCATCCAATTTGCGCCTGCATATTTTCTCAATCAGCTTCCGAACAAGACGACCCAGCGCAACACTACGCCCTATTGCAAGCGTTGTCAACAATATATTAGGAAAGTGAGGCAAGCAAGCTCACGTAACTACATTCACATATCTTACGCAACCTTACGTAAGTTAACAAAGCGAAAGCAACTCTACTTATCTATCTACTTCACACATGAGTTGTTCTGTTAGGAATCGAATATCTGGGCTTGCAATAGATCAGTTCTAGGCATTACATTAGTTGCATCATTAAGAAAAAAGGAGCATCAGAGGTTTTTTCTTTCCGAGTTGCGTGCTACTTCTTCCGATGAAAAGTAACGAATTGATCGATTTGCGGTAACAGCAAGGATCGGTATATGGTAGTCCTCTGGTAGGAAGAGGTTGCTTGCAAGGCTAGACTAAGCACACAAGCAGGAGCCTTTCTTTCTCATTGGCAACGAAGACCGGCTATCAAGGGGCCCTCGTCAAGGACGACTTCCTGAAAGCAAGAAAAGGAACAAGTCAAAGCAGAAAGAAAGCCCACGGAAAGGAGCGGGTACGGGAGCTTGACCAGGAGCAAGATAACGATAAGTGGATTTGCCTGGGGTGGGCTCACCTACGACCACTCTTCGATTATTGAAGTTCAGAATTTCTCCGTTCCTTTAGTCGGGTGGGCTCACTTTTTTGCCTTTTCCTCCCACGATTTAAGGATTGGCTCAAGCAACCTATCTTACTTACTAATAATAATAAAGGGGCAGGTTTTAGTCTTAAAGTTGAAGTCTGTCTTTTTCAATGGATAAGAAGCTCGACGAAGAGCTTCCCTTGCCTTTAGGCTTACGGAAAAAGGCGAATCCAAGGGCTCTTTACTATGATATAATATCATAGGGACGGACACTTCCTTTAAGAAAGCCGTACTCTCATCAGCTTTCAAGTAGATAAAGAAGTTAAGGCTAGTGACATCAGCTATCGGCTATTGGCCTTTGTGAAAGCTTCTCTTCAATATGTTTTATCCTTTTCCAAGCCTTCTTCGTCAATGATTATGGGTCGTTCCTGTCCTGTAGTTCAAGACACTATTCTAAGGCCAGTTGCCTATACAGGATCTAAAGTTTCTAGTACAGTCAGCTTTGGTTATCGCTACACCCTCTCTAGACAAACGATTTGATTCAAGCCACTCTACTACTGGTACAGTAGCACCCTGCCTTAATAATCGCATAGGCACCCGGGAACCTTACTCAGTAAAGAAGGAGACTCCCTAAACAAGACTGCTAGCTGGTATGGAGGGACTAGCTTTGCTTGCTTCCTAGTCAAATATGCCCTATCCGTCTTACTTTAATATGAATGGTATATAGAATAATAAATATGAATGGTATATATAATAAAGAAAAAAATAAACTTCCTGCAGATTGCTCAAACCACGTAACCTAATCAATGCGCCTATTCTCCTAAATCAAGACAAAAGGGATTCCACGGCTCAAAGGACTTTTAAGCCCAAAAGGGACCTCGCTCGATCATAAAAGAAAAGTCCATTTTCAATCAACTGATGAATGCCGTCAATCCACTTTCAATCAATCGACGACTGCTCTTCTTCTATTCTGAATGTCTTAAATAAGGTGTACCATTCAGAAAAAGTAAGGTTACAGGGCGCTCTGAGGAGGAGATTTGTAAAAAGGATTTCCAATTAATTAGTAGGACCTTATTAAATAACTTAGCTCGAAGGTCCAAAGTCAGATGCTTAACCCATGCCATCCCTTTCAACCTTAGAAAGTGTTATCCTAGAATCTATCATTCTCCAAAATTCCCTAAAGGCCCCCCGGGCTTGACAAGTTCAGCAAAACCGTAGAGAAAGCGGGCTACACCTAGCTTAGCCTATCCAATATCCGATTCAAAAAGAGCTTGGATTGCTGCCTTTTCTATCTCTGTATAAAGTCAGTCAGTCCCAGTGTTGGGCAGAGCCCATTGTCAAAAGATCGTTTTGCTAGGATGCTTGCTTGAATCTAGTTACTTCCAAAAAAAGGCATTTGGAACTCTATACGGTATGGCTACAAACCGAATGAAGAAGTCGTAATCAGGATTTGATCTATCTGGATCAGCACATTTTATTACAACTTCTTTAGGAGTATGACATAGGGGGAGCTAACGAACTTCTTCGTGAAGGTTAAAGGAATATGGGTATTTCTGGGTTTTCTATACAAAACTAGTTGTAGTATAGTTCCTAAGCCCGAGGCCTAGGCATAGTTTTGGCTCGTTGGGAAGGCGCGCAGCGAGGCGTAAATGTCTAAATAGGTAAGGTATCCTGGGGTGTATCACCGGTGCCCAAGTAACTAGTTGATAGTAGATGCCCTGCCAATCCCCATTCCTATTTTCCAAGAAGGTAAAAATCTACGAATAACCAACTTAGTATGTAGCAGTCTATTCTCTTCGCTTTCCGTATCATATAAAAGATCGTTATTCCCATTCTCCCGATGCAGACTTCGTAGTAACTATCTCGCTGGCAAGAAAGAAGGGCTACTATGATAAGGCCGCAGGTCGGCGGAAGGCAGGAGGAATGGGACTATTAAAACTGGAACTCTAGGGACTTAGCCTTAGACTGTTAGCTTGTTTGCCTTTACCCTAGAAATAACTTGCTATCCCAAAAGCTTGATAACTTCTTTGCTTATGCCCGTGGGTTGCTTTAGAATCCGAGGTCAACTCGACTGAAAGGAGAGGGAATAGATGAATACGGTAAGGGACTTGAATTCTATCCAATACGATAGATAAAAGCGAACAAATGGCAGTCATAGGTAGAACGCGTCTTTCTAGATTCGATTTATTTCTTTCCATCGCGAGAGATTCTCTCCAGCCACAGGTTCCCCAGTGGTACGTCCGGGGTCGGTTCAATCAGTGCGCTATCAGTCCAGTACCATTAGCTCTCCAAGGGTAGCAATCCATTCTTTCCGGGCAAGCCAGTTCAGTTCCTTTCTGGTAGCAAGAGATCCCATATCAGATTAAGTAAAGGGATTACCTAGCTAGCGCATATCGAAGAGTTGGAGACTTCCTGCCACTATAGAAAAAAGCCGTTGATGGATCAATTTCTGTAGGTGGGTCTCAACTCGGATCGAGACATTCGGATTTGCCGATGAAGAGTACTGCCTTGGAGGGGTAGGGGTTGTAGGGGAAGAACCAACCTTTTCGGGTTACGGGAAGTCCTATCGAGCGACTGGATTAAAGCAAGAAGAAAAAAGTCAAAACAGCAACCTACCGACCCAGCGCAGTGCCTATGAAGAATAGTGAATGTAGACCGGATAGGAATTAGGACTCTTTAGGCGGAGTGGCTTTCTTGGAAGCCAGTCTTCTTCGAAACTCGAAATTCGTTTTTTCAAAAGAAACAGGGCTATAGCCTTTAGAAGGCCAATTGACATTGACTTTTGATAGTTCCAGTTGCTTACGAAGAAGGGCAGACAGACTACGCCATTCCCATCCCTGCAGACAGACTTACTAAGCGTGGTAGTCGAGTGAACGGGCTATCAAAAAGCTCTCGTTTTGTTGCGAGCTCCTTTCTCGAGGCAAGATAGTATACCTAAAAAAGAATGGATTCGAAAACAAACCATTCATGAAACTCATGCAGGAGCATGCGGTGGTCACATTAATGGACATGCGCTAGCTAAGAGAACTTCTTAAGTTAGGGTACTATTGGCTGGCTTACTATGGGGAGATAGGGTCACCTTGACGGATGCCTCTCGTTGGCTTAAACTTCTCCAGTTGGCCACCATTGAAAAGCACCGAAAAAGAGACCGACGTCACACATTTCATCACCTTTTCCACCTGGTGGAAACCAAGCTTGCGCATAATAGCCTCGAGATAATTCCATTCAACCCGATTGTTTCAATTATTCATCTAGTTTCCGATGTTGTTGTTGATGATGTTTTAGTAGCTTCGGGTAGGTAGATGTAGACAGGTACCTTTGATGTTTGAACTTATTAGCGATTTAGCTTTTAGCAGAGCTTCCTTTTCTAAGTCTGATCTCTATGGAACGAACCAGCTTTTTAGTTAACTCAATAAATCGTATAAAAATAAAGCAATCTTTAGGTTCTGGCGGGCGGGGGACTTGAAATCCTCTTTAGCTTTGCGCGTTGGACTCTAAATCCTAACAGAGTGGTTCGATTCCACCTCAGAACGACCTTCACGAAAGTGAAAAATCTTCGTCCTACCAAAACCGGATCTTGAAAAGTGTTCAGTGCCCAACAAGCAACGGGTTGAGCGCACTAGCGCGAAAGCGTTAGCACGCGCATCCGTTTTCTTGCTCCATAAGAAGCACTAGTACTTTTCCACGGAAGGCGCGGGCGTTGAAGCAAGGAATATAAGCTCGGGTAGGGTTCCGAGGACCACTAGTCGTTTCATTCGTTCCTGCCGCACCGGATTGAGCTGTCCAAGAAGCTAGGTCTTTTTCGGGGAAATAAGTTGTTTCTGCTACTGAACCAACTAGTCAAACTAGGCATTCCACTAATTGCTGCTGGATTGGCCGTAGGGCTTGCTTCTATTGGGCCTGGAGTTGGTCAAGGTACTGCTGCAGGACAAGCTGTAGAAGGTATTGCGAGACAGCCAGAAGCTGAAGGTAAAATACGAGGTACTTTATTGCTTAGTCTAGCTTTTATGGAAGCTTTAACAATTTATGGACTAGTTGTGGCACTAGCGCTTTTATTTGCAAACCCTTTTGTTAAATCCTAAAAAAGAAAATGAGCCCTTTAGATTAGATACTTTTTTCTTTTTTTAGTAAATTGGTATTTGCTTCTGCAATTCCAATTATATCAATACTTTACTCCTATTTATTACTCCTGGAATTATCTATTTATCGGGACAGACAATACCCCACCCCAGGAAGAGCTGATTTGCCTTTGACAACCCTCTGGAATGTGGCTCGCTCCTAGTTTTTCTTCCCCCGCCCGTTCTATCTAGGCTGGTGGCTATACCAGATTTCGTGTCTGATCGAACTTGAAACTAGCCCATTGAGCTTCTTGGATTCCAAACCAGAAAGAAGGATCGCACACAAGAAAATAGAGTTGGAATGGAAAGCTAGGTATATTTATTCGATCAATTTCGATGATGATGGAGAAGATTCTTATTTTGGTACTGATTTTGATGGATGTTCCGCTACCCCAACCTCGGAAACAACATCTCCCACGACACACGACCGCAACGAGTTCACTCTTCGGAAAGCCCCTACTACCGGAATAAGATCCATTCGAGAAACTTCACTGTTTGACAGTTTGTGTTCGAATTGAACACTCCCCTTTAGATGGAGTCCCTTAGAAACTTCCTCCTTACGGACTACACCTTCGCTCAAAGCTTCTTTAAGGGCTCGCGCCTCGCACGTACTCACCTTTCTTTATCAGCTACCTTGCCTTTGCTCCACCTCTATTTACTACGGACTAGGTTCCGTTCCAACGCATAAAATGAAAAGCAAGCAGGTGAACGCTGTTTAGTTGAAAAAAGCATCCCCCATCATCCTCATTCGATCCTGCCGAAGAAAGAGTTGAATAAGCTAGGAAAGGGCCCCTAAGCTAGAGCTAGAAGGGCTAAGATACAAAGACAAAGTAGGTTTCAAGCTAAGAGTTCACTTTTCTCAAGCAGATAAGCCAGATAATAAAGCGGATAACCCTGTGCTATTCCATGCATACTTGAGCTACAGCCTTTTGAAACCCTTTTCACTTACTTTGACAAGCAAAGGCTACTTCGGACAATATAGACAAGATCAGACACCTTTTAGCTATGTTTCTTTAGAGGAAAGAACCAATAGTCGGGTCGGAGCCCTCCCGCCTTTAACTACTAGAGCTGTAGTTATACTACTCTACTAATCCCAAACCCCTAACTTAAGAGGAGGAATGGTTAACCCATACTTTTATTGAACTGATAGACTTGTATTTTATGTTGGAAAAGAGTTCCATCTCAGAAATTAAGGGAATGCAAAATATCATATTATGGTGATCGAGATCACCTGCTGGGAATCCAGGTTCCCCACTTTTCGAAAAACCTCTACTCGAGCAAGCAAAAATAGTAATTATTTACGATTCGAGGAATGAATCGGGTTAGCCACCCTATCAGACAGTATGTCGGGCGTGTAACCATTTAACAGTTCAAAACCCAACAAATCGGGTTCCTTAATTGACTTGATGCTTAGAGGAGTTGTTCCCGGTACTACTAGGTTATAGCTTAACCGACCCAGGAGACGACGTAAAGACTATAGAGATAAGAGGTAGAAGGAAATTACTATAGGGTACAGCCTTGGGTAGTCTTAGGGTTTTCCAAGATATGATATGATCGGGTTATTTATTCAAATTGGAAATAGCTAGACGAATACCTTTGCCTTAGCTCTAGCGCTAGGAATCGTAGGAATCAACCTCGTATTTCGCTAAATCCACATTTCATTGGCTGGGTTGCCCACTAGATACCGTTTACGGATAGAGGGAAAGGGCCGTCCCCTTCAACAAGGGTATAGCCATTAGAGAATTGAAAAAAGGATAGAAGCCATTGCTTTTCCTATTGGTATTTCAACTACTACCCATTTGATGCACAAGGATGCTATGGTGAAAGCTAATATCTACTCAGCTGTTCCCCGACTTAGGCTATATAATCCATCTTAGGTACAGTAACCTAGACTCGAACTCACTATACAGGAAACCGTTCAACGAAATGTGTGCTCAATTTATTAGAATACGCTTGTAAATCCTCTTCTAAATTCTTACTGTAATCAAAGCAAGGGATCCAGGTCTTCCCTCTTAGGCGGAGCCTTGAATAAGGTACAGTACCAAGGCTTCCCTTCTTCGCTAGTGTAGGTGCTACTACGTAGGACTGTGCTCTCAGCAGACATATTTCCACTTGCATTCTGACAAGGATATAAGAAGCCACCTTTTGTGCCTTCATTCCCATTGCATTACTTTATCTTACTCTGTCTTGTCCTTTGCTTCATGCAGCATATACGAGAAAGAATGTTGTTGCCAGCAGGTAATGAAAAGTCCGTCCACCTGCGCATCCCTATCTCTGTTCTTAATAGAGATTGAAGGGAATCAACATAGTGAAAGCTCGAAGTAAGAAGCTAGGCAGGTTGAAAGTAGCGAATAAGATTTGAAGTCGAGTTTCTTCTTGTCGTTTACCATGTATCAATAGTAGCGAGTTAGCTAGCTGATTGTAGTGCAGGAATAGAAATAAAAGCCAGAGTTAAGACTGGCACTTGAACGGGAGTTGTCGCTTCGCTCGTTTCGTGGTATTAATCTATGGTTTTTGCTTTCTCTTTATCAGGTATAAGATTAGGCTGTCTCGCCTATGAAGTTTTACCAGTGATTTTGAGATTTCAAAGCAGCACGATCCTAAAAGCACTCTTATTCCTCGGCAAAGGGAGAGCATAAAGAAGAGGCGAGAGGAGAGTCTAAAGAGCAGAGAGAGGATCGTATTTTGAGACTACACTGAAAGCCCGCCCAATTCTATCTATTCGCACCACTACTAAAGCGAGGACAAGCCTGGTGATTCTCTCAGTAAGTAAGGAAAGAAATCCGCAAGGGAAACTTGGAAATGAAATCCATACAAGTTGTTCGACTTCCTTGTGGACAACCAAAATAAAAAGACAAAGGTAGGAATTGCAATCAGTCCAACCGACAAAGCTTTCTAGTTAGGAAAGAATTTCACTCCTTCTTTATTTGGCTAGTGCCCAGGCTATAATATGTTACCAAGCTGTACGAAAAGGGGGAGCTTAGCTCGTTTTGACAACGAGGGTAAGCCCCAATAAATTCTATGAAATTCTCTTTGGAGATGCAACCTAGTCATTGAAAAGTACCCCGAACTACACTTATGTAAAAATGCCAATGCTCGTGCTGCCGATTCCTAAAAACGAGAGTACCTGCCCGGGTGGGAAAGTCTCATACAAAGGAAGGTTGCCGCTTTTTCACTACTTCATGGGTCAAGGAGAAGTTAGCAAAAGAAAAGGTGGGCATAGGTATAAAGCTGTAGGAGGATACTTTTCTCTGTCAGGTGATCCTTCCTAAAAATAAGTATCTTGCTGGTCCCTCCACTTCCACTGAAGAGTTGGAAAAATCTATGACAACAAAGAGGTATTTTGAATCACTCCTCCAAGGAGATGAACTCCTACCAATATGCGACCAAGTCAATAAATCCCAATTAGTTTCATTAACATGATAAAATCCGAGTGCTGGAATAAATCTGTCTTTTCAATTCGGTAATTCCCTTTCTTTCAGTTAATATGGCCGCAGCCTGGTGGGAGGATAAGAAGATATAGGTCTTATTGGTTGGCATGGCTTTCAGGCTAGATCTAGTATGAAGGTAAGAAGGCCAAGGCAAGACGAATCGAGCTAAAAAAGAGGCCTCCTTGTTCTCGTAATTAGGTAAGTCTGGCAACTTATTTGCTAGATTTGCATGTTTTTTTAGAAGTCACTAACTAGTCTTCACGAGCTTGTAAGGATCCCAAGCGTTGATCAATGTTCATGGAAAGGAATGAGGAAGAACCTTTCTTTTATACTCCTCTATGATGAACTATTAAGCATAGCTCCATGCTCTTCAAGTCATGTATCACTCCTTTTCTTCTCCCCGGCTAGCTCTCTTCCTCCAACGAGTTATCTTCCAAACCTGCTTTCTTTTCTATCCGATGTTTCTACACACTGATCAGGGTATCAGACCTGTCCCTGCGGGGCTACGGATTGCTTTTCCTACCAGGTTCCTAACCCACCCTATCCTTGATTGACGGTGTTCGTTGCCAATGAGAAAGAAAGGCTCCTGCTTGTGTGCTTAGTCTAGCCTTGCAAGCAACCTCTTCCTACCAGAGGACTACCATATACCGATCCTTGCTGTTACCGCAAATCGATCAATTCGTTACTTTTCATCGGAAGAAGTAGCACGCAACTCGGAAAGAAAAAACCTCTGATGCTCCTTTTTTCTTAATGATGCAACTAATGTAATGCCTAGAACTGATCTATTGCAAGCCCAGATATTCGATTCCTAACAGAACAACTCATGTGTGAAGTAGATAGATAAGTAGAGTTGCTTTCGCTTTGTTAACTTACGTAAGGTTGCGTAAGATATGTGAATGTAGTTACGTGAGCTTGCTTGCCTCACTTTCCTAATATATTGTTGACAACGCTTGCAATAGGGCGTAGTGTTGCGCTGGGTCGTCTTGTTCGGAAGCTGATTGAGAAAATATGCAGGCGCAAATTGGATGCGTAAACCTTGGACTCATCATAGCTATGCTATGGCTATGTACTAGTTGACGAGCTTGCCTCCAGTACTTGATAGAAGCCCATGACTCTCTATCTGAAAGTGGTCTTGGCCGTAAGCCGATAGGCGTAGTTGTAGCGAAGCGGCGTATATCGTAGTTGTTCGGATAGCAAGCTACCTGACGTGATAAGGCTACTAGTGCCCTCCACTCGTGCCTACTTTCACTAACCTATAGCTATTGCATGCAAGCTCAATCTTCTATCTCGCATTGCTACGTGCTCGAAACAGCCAATTCGCTCGTATAGCTAACGCAACCTATAGAGTTTGGGGAGTGCTGCTATTCTTTCCAAATGGTCTCTGAGTGCGGTCTGTCAATTCCTGTTGTAGACATCTGAGGAGAGGGGGAAGAAGAGTAGACTTACTACTTTTGCAAATCAAAGAAAGAATTTAAACAGACATCAATCATCTAATCTGAATTCTTTGACAATTAATAGATACCTATCATAGAAAAACCTTTCTCCAAGGAAGCTTGCTTCTTGTTCCAGATTTGATCTGATCCTAAAATAGGTTACTTTGCTTTCCGCTCTATCGGAAAACGTTCTAACGTATTGATTCCGTAATTCTATTTCAAAAAAGAGTGAGACTCAATCTCCTTATGCCATCCCACGCTACCGAAGCAGACTCGCTCCGTCTATGCGTCCTGAACCCGAAGATAGAGACCCCAGCTAGACCTATTTAGTTTAGTTGCCTCGGGTGAGCTGAACTACCAGAACTAGTTCTTTACAACTCGTGCCCCGGAGCCCTCTATCTAGAATAGCTCTCTCTAGATTTCCCAGAAATGTTACCAGAATAAGTTACAACTGACTATATCTTCTTTTCCCAGCGACGCGCCCTCCCACTAAGCTCTCAACCAATCCAAGGTTAAGAAAAGAAAGAACCAATGGAATAGTTGCGAATAGATCAGTCAAACCTCATCAAGTCCAGGTTTTGTAGGCAGGTATCCGGATAGGTTTATGGTTGGAAGAGATAGACACGAACGGATAGCCTTGTATGTATCGGTATGAACAGGTGTTCAGGTTTAGGAAGAGTAATTTGAACAGAAGGGCTAGCTGCGCTTATTCCGACAAGGCTGAACATGAGTTGCTCTCAAAGGACTTGACTTCTGAAATCTCTATTCTACGTTTTTCAACTAATCCACACGAGAAAATCCTATCTTTCAAGCTTTCTCTCACTAACTTCGCCAATTGTCCTTCGCTCCAGATGGTCAATGTCTTCAGACTAGCCATCAGCCCTTGGCTTCTGTACCCTTCTTTCTAATCAATTTAGACCTTAAATGAATAGAACTACCCATTTTTTTTTCTATGCCTTGTCAACTTGCTTGGAAAACAACATGCTCTTCCTTTCCTAAAATGTTTTTAGACTAAAAAGGTTCCTTTTTATCTTGTGCACTCTGATGTGCGGGGACCAGCACCTACTACACCTACAATGGGTGGCAATATTTCATCTTATTTTTTTATGATTTTTCTACTTTGATTTTACTTGGATTATCTTTTCAAACATCGCTCAGAGCTCACGAAACTTTACTTTGATTTGATTTGAAAAAAAAAAAGTTTTTTTGCTACTAGAATGCTGCTGAGTACACAGATTCCTCTTTCCTTTCAAGGAACAGCGAGCGTTTTAGGGAAGGATATAGGGGCGAAGCGGCTGCTAAGGTCCTCTTAGACTAAATAGCTTTTTATCAAGCTATTATGATGCTCGCTTCTCTTCGGTCCTCGTCATTAAAGGAAATTGTGCTTCTTCAGTTCTACATTAAAATTGTGAGTAGATTCTTCAGTTTTAAGCTGAGAAATCTTGGATCAAGACATACAAGGCAGCATTGGTCAAACATAGGACTACCTAGGCTAGGTCATTCATTGCTTGGTCCGCTATATTCGTTTTGTCTTCTAGTTCTCCACAGGGACTTCCTACTACTCCGCCGAATCTCTCATCTGAGAAAGTAGGTCACCTGAGTCGGGTTTACCTGTGGAATCTAATGCATTAGGGACAGAATCCCAAGACGACGTTGGCGCAGAAGCAATCTCTGGGTCTCTACCTTTAGATTACCTGGCCATAGAAACACGTTCTGGCGAAGATGAACAAACATCCTCGGGTAAGTAAACTTAGAGCAAAGAGAAAGCGACAACGAGATCATACTTTTATTGCTTTTGAAGTTCCTTCTACTGGTGTACCGGGCACAGGGGATGTTGCCTCACCTAACTCCTTTATCTCCGGCGGATTCGCATCTATGTCTCTTTGAGAAGACTGCCTTGACAAGTCAATAATCAATCACTAGATTTAGGATCACAAGCCGATGCTTCACGTCGAAATGGGTTAGTCTGCATCTGAGAGACCCCGCCTAGCTCTAAAATGGTTTCAACCTTTCCTCGACCGGAAGCATTATGATAGTTTTCTTCGGCTAGAAAAGGAAGACTCATAGTCGCACTGGGAGTGAACGATACAAACGATGAAGCTCCCGAATTGGCATAATTGATGTATAAGAAGAAATAGGATCTGTTGTCCTTGGAACCGGGCGCGGCCCTCTTTCCGCTATTATGAGCGGGTTTTGGGTTAGCCAGAGCGGGCCAATAGGGATAAACAAAGTATGGAAGTAGTTGTGAGGTAATCAGATTGAACAAAGCGTGCTCTCGATGCTCCCGCAGTTGACTCATTTCCCGACGTTCTTGTTGCTCGAAGCAAGCTCCAAAAGCTGTGCTTAAGGCTGTTGTTGTTCCTGGGCTGGATTCGACTGGCGAGATAGACTACTTTGTTTGCGACTTTCCGTGCTTTACTTTCAACCGCGATGAGGTCAGCGTTTCTTAGCGGATAACGTGTTGAGCTATGCCCAATAATAGTCGTAAGATGAAGTAGCAGATCCTGAACCAGCTTTGGACATAGTTCTTTCTTTTTTTGATTAGAGGAAAGACGGAGGATGCTTGCCTTGCGAATTTGCAAAGGACTAACGAGATTGTTTCTATCGCCAAGATGAGCCGCTTCGGGCTCAGGAGACTATGGTGGTCTATGATCTAATAACTGGTGGTGAGACTGCGGCTCAAGTCCACGTCGTGAGAAAGACTGAGCTATTCTGTACTTTTCTAACCCTTTGAAGGATGAAGATGGCGAAGGCGCGGGCCCATGATAAGGATTCCCAAGCCTACTTGGTCGATTTGGTTGATAACTTTTAGTATGCCTAGGGCGGAGACTTTGCATTTCCATGGGTAGAGCACTACTAGAATGTTAGCCATTCCTATTAGGTTACTGAGCTCAAGTAGGGATTGTAGCTTCGAGGACGTTGAAACCCGTCAAGAACAGCTAGTAAAGTGAATGGATCATGAGCCAAATGAGTGAAACAATCCTTCAACAAGAGAAGACAAAAAGTATGACCTTACACTCCTGTGCATTGAATGAATAGAAATAACCAGGATTCGCCGCCAGACGAAAGGAATGAAACATGTTGTGTCTGTTTCAGATCGAGATTGTGATGTGTGATGAACGCAGCTCGGTTCTTCCAATAAGCCAGGTAGGCGGGTAATTCTCTCCGTATGGCTGGAAGTGCATGCTCTCACTTCGAGTTTCAATTCAATCTTATCGCAAACGCTCTACGCCTCGTCGAATAAGAGTGTTTCTGGATCATATCTATTCTTCTCGGGTACTCTTTCTTAATGAGAAAATCATAACTTGATCCGATCTTTATGTCGCACAGTGGTGTCCCAGGCTAGGGCTGCAGGTCCAGCATAAGAATCTAAACTAAAAAAGTATGTTTACGTGGTCCATAAATAATAGTGACAGAAATCCCTCCTACTGCGCCTCAACTTGGACTGGAGCTTTCGGGTCTCTAGGTATTGAATTAAAGAACGGGTTTAGCTTTGCTTTGGGGGGAGTCCTGGTGGGGAGATATGCTAGCAGGTAATGGCTCAGCTTCTACTTAAAAAGCGTTTTAAGCGGGTTTCCTTATTTATTTGCGGGTCTCTCGTACAAGATTCTATCAGTTACAGCGGATTCAAGGGATGGAGCCAGATCTACTATCCGCTTGCTGTCCCTAAGCTGATAATTGCCCGAGCCTATTTGTTTTTTTCCGGGGAGGGGCACATAGCGATAGATACTTTATAAACCTATCACTAAGAAGCGGGCTCACTGAAAACCAAACTGTTCGTATTTCTTTAAAACGCTGCTGCCCTAGCCGGGGGTCTGTCTATAGAAGAAGGGAATCCAGAGGAAGAAGCAGCTCCCCGAAGGAATCCTTCTAACTACCACCTATCTACCTCCCGCTTTTGTTCGGACAAGGCGAGTTTCCTAAGATTCACCCACCGCGGATACACTAAGCGTTCTTCCCGTTGGTAAATCTGATTCTTGCAAATCAACATCAGACTTAGAAGCTTCATGGGGTCTGGTCTCGCCATTTGGCAATTTAAGCCAAACAAAATACAGTACAGAGGTTATAACCAATACACAAGCAGGCGTGAACCAGTCAGAAATTAGAATGGAGAAGTAGACACAGAAGAGGAGGTTGTTGGGACAGTATCGATAGCCGCCTTTTCACTTATTGCTAGGAGTGATTGTGAGAGAATACATAACATAGGTGAAAGCCAAAAGGCATATATGACCCCCCAATGGAAGTGATTTGAAACTGACGTTTCTTTAGAATTCGATTAAGAATAAGAACATAGACCGGCTTCTAGAAAAAGAGACGTGCCCTCTTCTCTATCTGTAGATTCAGGAGCAACATGCTGGTTCCTTTTGTCATAATACCTAACGGCTGTGGGCAGAATGAATGAAAAAGCAGATGAAAGACACTATACATACCGATAGAATGATAAATTTAGAATAAAGCTAGGTGACGTCACGGCATTTGAGAACCAATTGCTTCTTTTGCTTTTCACCAACCTTCATGTACAATCTTATTTCGTATTGGAGTACAGCCTATCGTAGGCCCAGCAAAGGCAAGACGGAAAGCAAGCATTAAGTGAAGAAGCAAGGTCCAAACAAAGTAGTGAAAGATTGACATTGAAAAGCTTCTCCATGTCTATATCTGTCCGATGGACCAAGTTCAAAGGAAACGGCTTCTCTACTGCATCAAAAAACCAATCCAAGCCTGAAAAGGAGAGTTGCGGTTAACGATTCCTATAAATTGAGAAAGAAGCATGTTCTTCATGCCCAAAAGCGGATAAAGTAGATGGAACCTGTTCTCTAACCTTCTTTTTGTAGCAGATACTGCATAAAGTTTACCTGCCTTGTAAGGCTTTTGTAGGATTAATCAAATTTGCTTTTTCTCGTTCTATCTCAGAGTATCCATTCATTCGATCTTGCTATCCGCTCTCAATTGAATCCCTTCTCTGTTGTCGACAGGTGTGTCCGCATCAGGACCAGAATCACGGTCTAGTACCTCCGTACTCGAATACCTCCTACTTTATTAATTAGGAAGTGAAGTAGGGAACGGTTTCCTATTCAAAGTACAGTGCCTTTGGTACATTGGTGCATTGGGGATTTCCAGGTAGCAGGTCGGTTGAGTGAGGGCTCCATCCATAACAGATATAGCTAGCGCACAGGATCTCCCTTCTGCGAACAAAAGGACAAAAGAGCCGGGTCGGGCGTTGATTCGCCGTTGCTATCAGTCGGTCTACTCGTGCCTGCTGCTTACTTTCTCGATCGATGGAATCGGTGATTCGAAAAACCTAACATCCGTAAGGAGTCTCAATCGTAGCTCACTCGTTGCCTTACTCTCCCACAAGATCACACTAAATACAATAGGTGCGTGATCTACTAGATTCTTATATAATCAATTTCTCACCTTAGTTGATAGACAGGAACCACCATCCCATAACAAAAAAGGGGGGCGAAGGTTATTTTGTACCAATGAAGACGGATTTCTCTCTCGAGCTGCTCAAAGATCTTTAAGTGGCTTACGAGGTAGACTTGATCATGATCCATATCCAACCTTCTCCCATCTGCTTCTGCCTAAGTATTTGTTTTCATTTCTTTGATTGAACATTCCAAGCTTCCTTTCTATTATACCTAATGCCCATAGCTAGTTTTATTTTATATTTGTCTATTCTTTTTGAAAAAGCTTTATCCGCCCCGTGCGAGAGAGTTGAACAAATAGCATAGCCTCTGGGATGTTGGCCCTAGTGAAGGGGAGCTCTTCGCAGCTGTCAGTGGAAAGATGGAAATTGGTTCTAAAAGAGCCGAGCTAGGGATAAGAGATACGGTTGGTTGGCTGAATGGAAGGAATGCTATTCTAATGGGAACCGGGAAAAGAATGGTTCCCAATACAGGGCCCGAAGAAGAGAGACGAAAGAAAGTAGTGAAAGAAGAAATAAAGTACGCGGATAAAAGTGAAAAATCACATAGCTACTAAGTCAAAACGTCCAATGAGAATGGAGATCAAGAAGGACATGAAATCCATTAGCAGCTCTATCAGTTATTTCATTATTGGCATTCCTTAACCAATAGAAAAAGAAAGAGATCACAAGCGTTATCAGTCTCCAGACGCATCTATCTATAAAAAGGAGTAGGGCACCTGATATGAGATACATACTGGAGTCAAGGATTGAGACCACTAGTGAGAAGGCAAAGAAATCGTTTTTATGTATCGGAAGGGAAAGAAGGACCATCCATTGGCAAGCACTTAAGGACAATGGCTGGATTAATGAACTCCGACAACTGCTTTCCCTTGCAGCACGTTGCCAACTAAGCTCTCTTACGTACCAACTGAGCCACTTATTTACAACGGAAAGGTAAGTCCGTTAGGCACAACTGCAAATGGAGTTTATTACCTTAGCATTCCCAACTGTAAGGGATTACCTTAGGACAACTGGAAATGGGACGGGGGAGGCTTGAGCAACAAATCTTTCAGCTTCATATGCCGCCGATCCTTGACAGGCAAAAGAAAACCTCTATTCCGAGGCTAGCTTTCTTCCTTGTTTGGTGGGGCTCTCCGCCTTTACCTGCCCGTTCTTTCCTTGCCACCATTGTGGTGCCGGTCTCACCCCCTCTGCTGAGGAATCAAAGATCCTCTTCTTCCTGTGTACCTCTAGTGACTCGACTCGTGTCTTGGAGGTCCAAATGTTCCTATTTGCCTTTGCGTTTTTGCGCCTCTAGAAGCCTCATCGCTTTTTCACGGTCAAAGTTCAAGAAATAGGGTTTCTGATCAGCAGAAAGAATGAACTGTAGACCCGCTAAACAGCTGCACCAAGAAAAATGGCTCTTTCGGCACCCTCAAGAATAGCTTGTGCGTTGGCCCAAAGAAGCCCTGGGTAAAGCTCGATTAGTACATAAAAAAAGGACCCTCCCCGGGGCGGAGGAAACGGCAACCCTACTGCATTGGAACATCGTCTCCTCACCATCTCCCTCCCC